AAAATGCCATTGCCAAAAAGTGACAAGGTAAAATTTCCATTTCTTCATGAAAATGAATGTCCCTTTGGAAGCCAGAATGGATCTTTTTTGATACCTAATATAATGCATGAAAGGTTCCTTGACCAACCGCAGGTTTGCCCCCAAATCCTTAATCTTAACAAAGACGTTCACAAGACATTCTATTTTTATATAGAAATAGATTCGTTCAAGAAAAACTCCAGAAGATGTTGATCGTAAATGAAAAGATTGGTTACGTAGAAAGACGAAAATGGATTCATATTCACATACGTGAGAATTATATAAGAATAAGAATAATCTTTTATTTTTTTTTGAAGAAGGGGAACTGGCTTTCTTTGGAATAAGAAGACTATTCCAATTACAATATTCATTGAGAAAGACTCGTAATAAATGCAAGGAGGAAGCATCTTTTACGCAATAGCGAAGGATTTGAACCAAGATTTCCACATGAACAGGGCGAGGTATTACCATATCTAACACAAAATGAAAATGTGAAAAAGTGTCCTCGAAAAAGGGAAATATTGAATGAATTGATCGTAAATTCTGAGATTTTCCTATCTTGTTCGTTTCCCCTTCTCGACAGGATAGGAATTGTAAAGAAAATGGAATTTCGACAATAAAAGCAAACCCCTCTGATATGATTTGAGAATACAAATTCTTGTTGCGCACCCAAAATGGATTTTGGTTAGAATCATTAGGAGAAATCAGAAAATGATTCTGTTGATACAGTCGAGTAATTAACCGTTTCACAATCAGTAAACTGGATTTATTGTCATAACCTAGATTTTCCGACAAAATCAATTTACTCAAAGCACGATTATGAGCAAATGCATAAATATACTCCTGAAAGATAAGTGGATAAAGGAAGTCATGTTGTTCAGATCTCTCCAGCTGTAAATATCTTTGGATTTCCTCCATTTGAAATTAGATTTGAATTAAAGGTAGAAGATTGGGGGGGTTATCAAATGATACATAGTGCGATACAGTCAAAACAAGGTATTCTGTAAAAATCGATACCTCGGGGACAGATAAACTTATCAACAGATTCTCTAACATCTCCTTTTTCCATCCATTTCATTTAATTCGTCTATGTTTATGTTATAGAATAACAAGATGGTTAGAAATCCTTTATTTTTTAAACCGAATCGCTCTTTTGATTTCGGAAAACTTTCTTTATCAATATACTGCTTCTTTTACACACGCATCTTCAGTCCATAATGGAGAATGTCAATAGTTAGGATTCATTAAAAAAAAAATAGAATCCACTCGTGGAGTGATAAGTGCTTCCCGTATCAGGCACCAATTTATTTTTAACGTCTAGTTAGATCGGGAAATTATTCAAATTAAGAACAGAAGCCGGTTGCTTTTTCTTTCTGATAATTAATTGAAGCCACAGGGCTCCTATCCATTTATTCATTCGACCCAACTTTCTTTTGTTCCGTTCCAAGAATTCGAAAAAGGTTTTATACCAATCCGATAAGAATGAAATATCCTCAGAACTCTCCATTGATACGACATGCTATTTTTTCCATTTATTCCCTTTCAGGATCAGTCGCGGTCTTCCAAAGTTTACCAAGGTTACGGACGAATTCGTCACTTCATCCAAATGTGTAAAAGATTCTAGCCGCACTTAAAAGCCGAGTACTCTACCGTTGAGTTAGCAACCCGAAAAAAACAAACATAGATTAAACAAAACCTCAACAAAGGGTGTATAGATACAATCAAATTCAATTAAATTGATTTTAAACAAAGAGAAAAAAAGATATTATACAAACTAATCAAACCCTTGAGTTAACAAATCTAACAAAAAAACAGATTTGATAATGGATTCAAAACATAAAAATGAAGTGATTCGATGAAAATACAAGAAATTGTCAGATAAAATAAAAGAAAAAAAAGATACAGCATTGTGAAAATGGATAGAGCATCTCTTATGTTATCTAGCTTTCTTTCAATCAAAAAAACCTCTTGTATCAAAGAAAACATCATTTGAATAAGATAAAGTAACAAAACTATGGACAAAAATAAATAGACCCGGATCGCTTATCACGATGAATTATATTTGTTCAATACACTGTTGTCAATATAAATGTTGAGAAAAGAATACATTGGAAAAGAGAAATTGCATGAAATAAAATCCTTAAATAAAATCCTTTTTTAAATCCTTTGAATTTCAATTTAACAATGAAATACAATAATATTCAAAATTGTCTTGGATTGACACTACATATCTAATCTACATAGATAGAAAAAGTATAAATCGAAGAATAAAAAAGGAAGAATTCAAAAAAAAAATATCGGATTTTTTAGTCCCTAATGCTAATGTATTTCATCAATCTAAGTGGACTAAGCAAAGTGGATTCCTTGTTCTTGCTTGGTCGAGTTCCAATGAAAACCACACAATTCAATAAAGGAAATGCGGAAATTTGATATTTATAAGATCAATCAATTTGGTCATTCTAGACGATCTAGACCATAAGATTCGACAGAATCCATGATAAATAAATATGAATACGGAAGAAAAAAAGAAAAAGGGGGGCAAGTAGAAAAAAGTTAGACAAAGTTATATACAAGTCGCTACCCCCCCTGGTATTTCTTTAATTGAATTTCATTTGATTAGGCAGAAGTTCCTTAAAAACTTCGGCTTTCTTTAAAAGATTCTGAACAGTTCCCGTGGGTTGAGCACCCCTTTCAAGGAAATATAGAATAAGAGGAACATTTAAAAAAGTTTGATTCTTCATTGGATCATAAAAGCCCACCCTTCTAAGATCTTTTCCTTCTCTTCGGGATCGAACATCAATTGCAACGATTCGATAGATGGCTCATTGGGATAGATGTAGATGAACAATACCCCCCCCAGAACCGTATAGGAAGTTTTCTCCTCGTACAGCTCGCGAAAAAATGATTTGATTCGAAGTTTTGTCTATATATGCAATTCTAATAAATTAAATGACAACTGCGCCCATAAAATAAATTAGACTATGATTTCAGTCTTTTTTTCTTCCTGAAAATGAAAAATAAACCATTCGTACTCATAACTCAAGTTGGATAACTCTCAACTAGTTCAAAGGAAAAATCTTTAGTCAATTTCATTTATTGAGTCGTCTTTACTCCCTTTTGTTTGTCTCGTTTAAACCATTTCAAATTCTATTTGGATTCTTTAGTCCGATCCAGTTATTGAGACGATTGAGACAATTAAAAGGGTGTTTCCTTGTTCTTAGATCCTTTCCTTATTTTTAATCATTGGGTTTAGACATTACTTCGGTGTTTCTTAATTCTTTCAAAATAAAATGGCAGCAACATACCCCCTTTTGATTTCTTTCGATCAAAAAATCCTATGGACAGTCGATTCCCGCGTGATACACGTTGAATCGAAAAAATTGAATCAATTTCAACAAGTTTTGCTTTTGAATTGGAAACTTGCTCGAATTGGATCCTTTCGATTCCTATATATGTTCGATATATTTACGAAGTTGTTCCTCCAATTGATTGGCATTAACCCTAGATCCTTGCCCCCGAGAAATGAATTAATACTTTCTATTCGAGCTCCAGCGTGCACTATTTACAACCCAACAAAAAACGAAGGGTTCGGGTGTAACAGAACAAACAATGTCGAGCCAAGAGCACCCTTATTCCTAGACAAATCAAAAATGGTGGATGTAAAAATCCACAACGGATCGTGTCCTTCAAGTCGCACGTTGCTTTCTACCACATCGTTTCAAACGAAGTTTTACCATAACATTCCTCTAATTTGGAACCGGTATGAAATTGATTCAATTATGGAATCATGAATAGTCACTGGTTCAGCTGCCCATAGACATCGTAATCTAGACTTTTCTTCTATATATGAATATATGATATGTGGAACTATTTTTCTGAAAAAGTCTTAGCAAGACGGCATTTTTAACATACATAAATAATATATAGATCCGAGAAAAAAATAGAAATAGAGAAACGAATAACTTTTTGAATCTGCATCTTCAAGTGACTCAATAGGATAGATTAAATGATTTCTTACTTTTTCAAAGCTTCCACGTACAAGGAATCTTTCTAATTGAAATTGAAAAGGTTTCCTATTTCTACATCATTATTATTATTAAATGGAATTTGAAGAAAATTGGACAATAAGCATCACCTTTTATCTTCATAGGAGGATCGGTCGTTCTTTTTGAATTGACTCATCACTGATTGAATTTCAAATATAAATTTGAAAGGGGAGGTTCTTCGTATCTATCAGATAAACTGAACAATTGTCACTGTTATAGATATTCTAGATTCTCGAATATCTATAATTTAAGTTTAAATAATTTAAGGATTACAAATCTTTTTCACAAAGAACCAAAAATTTTCTTGTCATTGAAATAGAATGATACGTAACATTTATATAATTATATTATACGATTGATATGTATTTGGTTTAAATGGGGTTGAGGAATATTGACTCTTGTGAGAAAGTGAATACAAAGGGATAGGATAAATCACCCTTGCCTCAAGCCTTAAATAGATAATAGATTTCCAATTTTTCATTCGAGTCAAACACGAAATACATAAATCAAATTAGATTCAAAGAAAAAACATCAGCTCCATAACATATTTCTATATAATATGGAACTTGATCATTTATTAATGAAATTCGAACAGACACAGATATTAAAATTAATATGGATTAACTCCTACCCACTCCCCTATTGGAATAATGAAGCATAAAAAATGGACTACGCTGGGACGGAAGGATTCGAACCTCCGAATAGCGGGACCAAAACCCGTTGCCTTACCACTTGGCCACGCCCCATTTCAATTTCTAATCGACACTAAGAAACAATAATATTGGTATTGCTTGTTTGTCAACTCGAGTCCAAATATCTATAAATCTATAGAATCGATTGGTACTAGGATTTTGATACATATAGATATAGAATTCAACTTAATTTATTGATCATTACATAGAATTCAATTAAGATATTGTATGAAAGTATGATTTCTTCTATCCTCCTTTGAGAATTGGAGGATTTTTGGTTGGGTGGATTCAAAGAAAAAGAAGGGTTTTTGTCTACCTTACTTACTTTCTTTTTCCTTATAGCAAAAACGCAATCAAAATGCAATTATCTCCAATAACAAAATGTCTGTTATGCTTAATATCGTTAGTTTGATCTGTATTTGTATTAATTCTCCCTTTTATTCGAGTAGTTTTTTCTTCGGCAAATTGCCCGAAGCCTATGCTTTTTTGAATCCAATCGTGGATGTTATGCCAGTCATACCTTTGTTTTTTTTTCTCTTAGCTTTTGTTTGGCAAGCTGCTGTAAGTTTTCGATGAGATCCTGAATAATAATATCCTAGAAAATGTATGATTTCCTCGATAAAAAAATTCTAACAATTGAAAAAATAAGATAAGTTTTAGAGTATGAACCCTCGATTCACACGCTGAAATTCGTGTATAGTCGACAAAACCCAGGCTTACCCTCATTTCCTCATTTTTGACCCTTTCCAGTGAAAGACCCTAACCCTATTAGGGTCTTCCACAATATAATATCTAATTTGGATATAAACCCAAATTTGGGTTAATGAAAAACAAATGAATTTGTGACAATGCATTTCTAGAAAAACCTCATTTCTTTAGGATATGTGGTAGAAAAATGGAAGATCTATTCTCTTTTTTTTTTCAAAAAAACCATCTTGGAGATTGTGTAATGCTTACTCTGAAACTCTTCGTTTATACCGTAGTGATATTTTTTGTGTCTCTCTTTATCTTTGGATTCCTATCTAATGATCCAGGGCGAAATCCTGGACGTGAAGAATAAAATACAGGGGGTTTTCCTTGGTTTTAGTTAATTTGCAAATTTTCTTAGGATTTTATCTATTCTACACGTTTCACTAAGATTTTCAAAATTTGAAAAAAACCAAATAAATTCATCAACGGAAACGGAAAGAGAGGGATTCGAACCCTCGGTACGAATAACTCGTACAACGGATTAGCAATCCGACGCTTTAGTCCACTCAGCCATCTCTCCCAATTGAAAAAGATAATTACTACATTACACATAATGTAAAGAATCTTTCTTCTTTCTCTATTCTATTATATATATAGAGATCCATAAATCGGGAATTTCCTTTATCTAAAAGATGGGCTCGACCGCCCGAACAATCGAATTAAAAAAAAATCAGCAAGACCCATTTGTGTTGATTTTGTTCGAAAGGCCCTTCTTATTCTCATGGCCCGGCCCGGTCAGTACCTAGCCGGGCTCTTTTTTTTGTTCCAACGAATTATAATGATTTATCTGATATCTGATTTGAAAACAAAAAGACTTTTGTTATTATATTATTATATGCAATTGAATATTTTATATTCAAGCAACAAAAAAAAAGAACAAAGACTATTTACATTCTTTTTCTTGTTATATTTTACCAAACTCAAAAAGAAACTATCGATTCTTCCACAATTTGAATTTGGATCTCCCCGCAAAAAAGTGCAACGTTCTCATTTTGATGATTCTTTGATGATCCTATCTTGATCATGCTCAACGATCTTGTTCGACAAAAGATCCATTTGTATACAATAATCATATTGTAGCGGGTATAGTTTAGTGGTAAAAGTGTGATTCGTTCTATTAACCGTTAATAGTTAAAGGGTCTTTCGGTTTTATTCATATTCCGACCAAAAACTTTATTTCTTAAAAAGATTTAATCCTTTACCTCTCAATGAGAAATTCGAGAAAAAAATACGAATTCTCGTGATTTGTATCCATGCGTCACTTATAAATTGAAAAGTTGGATTATGAAATTGCGAAACATAATTTTGGAATTGGACCAAAAATTCCAATTGAATAAGTATGAGTAAAGGATCCATGGCAGAAGATAGAAAGTCCATTTCGAATCGTAACTAAATCTTCCATTTTTTTTCTAAAGAAATAAATTGGAGCAAAATAGCTATTCAACGACGACTTTGGTTTACTAGAGACATCGACATATTGTTTTAGCTCGGTGGAAACAAAATCCTTTTCCTTAGGATCCTCTCAAATAGAAATAGAGAACGAAGTAACTAGAAAGATTGTTAGAATCACCTTCTTCTAGAAGGATCATCTAGAAAGCGATTCATTTTGTTTGTTTGTATTCAAACAAAAAGCTGACGTAGGTGTTATGGGTATCATTTTGTTCATTTTGTTCACATCTTAGATCTATGAATTTACTCATATTCCATAAAGGAGCCGAATGAAACCAAAGTTTCATGTTCGGTTTTGAATTAGAGACGTTCAAAGCAATGAATTGAACGTCGACTATAACCCCTAGCCTTCCAAGCTAACGATGCGGGTTCGATTCCCGCTACCCGCTTATTTCCTTTTTTCTAAATATTCTATTCGAATTCTATTCTAGAATATAGAAAATCTATTTTAATTACGATTAGTGAATCATTGAATATACAATTCCAAAAATGATCTCACATATAATCCTATTTTTTTGTTTTCAATTCAAGAAAAACCAAAATAC